AAATTCCCGAATGGTCCGAGGATTTAAAGGATTGGAATAGAGAAATGCATGTTAAATGCACTTATAATGGAGTTCAATTATCAGAAACAGAATTTCCTAAAAACTGGTTAACAGACGGTATTCAAATAAAGATCCTATTTCCTTTTCGACTACAACCTTGGCACAGATCTAAGTTAAAATTCTTTTCTAAAGATCCAATAAAAAAGAAAAGACAAAAACATGATTTTTGTTTTTTAACAGTTTGGGGAATGGAAACTGAACTTCCTTTTGGTTCTCCCCGCAAAGAACTTTCACTTTTTGAACCCATTTTTAAAAAATTAAAAAAAAAAATTAGAAAGTTGAAAAAAAATGGTTTTCTAACTCTAACAATTTTTAAAGAAAAAAGAAAAATATTTCTAGATTTACCGAAAGAAACAAAAAACTGGTTCATCAAAAGTATTCTATTTGTAAAAGAAATAATATCAAAATCAAAAAGAAATCCGATTCTATTATTTGGATTTAGAGAAGTATCTGAATTAAATGAAACTAAAAACGAAAAAGATTCACCAATCACTAATGGGACTATTCATAAATTTTCCACTTCAATTCGATCTATGGATTGGATAAACTATTCACTGACAGAAAAAAAAATGAAAGATCTGAATGCCAGAACAAAGACAATAAGAAATCAAATAGAAAAAATTACAAAAGAAAAGAAAAAACGATTTCTAATCTCAGAAAGAAATATTAGTCCTAACAAACTAAGTTATAATGCTAAACGATTAAAATTAAAATCATCAAAAAATATTTTACAGATATTAAAAAGAAACAATGCTCAATTAGTCCGTAAATCATATTTTTTTATAAAAATTTTGATTGAAAAGATATATATAGATATCCTTCTAGCTATCATTAATATTCCGAGGATCAATGTACAGTTTTTTCGTGAATCACCAAGAAAAATGATTACTAAATACATTTCTATGTATAATAAAAACGAAAATCACCAAAGACTTGATAAAACAAATCAAAATACACTAATTCACTTTATCTCGAGTATAAAAAAGGTATTTAATTATAGTAATTTTAACAAGAACTCACAGATTTTGTATAACGTAACCTCTTTGTCACAAGCATATGTATTTTACAAATTATCACAAGTCCAAGTTATTAACCTATATAAGTTAAGATCTGTCCTTCAATATCATGGAGCATCTCGTTTTCTTAAGAATGAAATAAAAGATTATTTTGGAGTCCAAGGAGGATTTCAGTTCAAATTAAAAAATACAAATTTTAAAAATTCTGTAATGAATGAATGGAAAAACTGGGTAAGAAGTAATTATCAATATAAATACGATTTATCTCAGATCAGATGGTCTAGCTTAATATCGCAAAAATGGCGAAATAAAATGAATCAACAGCATATGATTCAAAATAAGGATTTAAATAAATGGAATTTATATGAAAAAGACCAATTAATTCATTACGAAAAACAAAATAATTTGGAAGTCGATTCATTATCGAACCAAAAAGATAATTTTAAAAAATACTATAGATATAATATTTTATTATATAAATCCATTAATTATGAAGATAAGAAAGACTCATCTATTTATGAATTACCATTCAAATTAAATAATAAGCAAGAGATTTTTTATAATTACAAAATAGATAAAAGTAAATTATTTGATATGTCGGGAGGTATCCCTGTCAATAAGCATCTAAGAGAAGATGATATTATCGATACGGAAAAAAGCTCGCATAGAAAATATTTGGATTGGAGAATTCTCCCTTTTTGTCTTAGAAAGAAAGTCGATATTGAATCCTGGATCGATACCGGAACCAAAAAAAAAAAAAACCTTTTTGATTGGATGGGAATGAATGAAGAAATACTAGATCGTCCTACATCAAATTTAGAATTTTGGTTCTTTCCAAAATTTGTGATACTTTGCAAGGCATATAAGATAAAATCATGGATGATACCAATCAAATTACTTTTTTTAAATTTTAATGGAACTAAAGATGTTAGTGAAAATAAAAAAATCAACAGAAAGCAAAATAACGATCCTTTATCATCGAATGAAACAAAATCCATTCAATTAAAAAATCAAAATCATGAAGAAAAAGAGTCTGAGGATCAAGTAGATCTTGAATCAGTTCTAGCAAACCAAGAAAAAGATGTTGAAGAAGATTATGCAAGATCAGACAGGAAAGAGCGTAGAAAGAAAAAGCAATACAAAAGTAATACGGAAGCAGAACTTGATTTTTTGCTAAAAAGGTATTTATGCTTTCAATTAAGATGGGATGATTCTTTAAATCAAAAAATAATCAATAATATCAAAATATATTGTCTCTTGCTTAGACTGACAAATCCACGAGAAATTATTATATCCTCTATTCAAAGGGGAGAACTGAGTCTAGATATTCTAATGATTCAGAAAGATTTAACTCTTACAGAATTGATGAAAAAGGGAATATTGATTATCGAATCAACCCGTCTGTCGGTAAAAAATGATGGAAAATTTATTATGTATCAAACCATAAATATTTTATTGGTTCATAAGAGAAAACAACAAATTAATCAAAGATACAGAAAAAAAAACTCTATTGTAATAAATCAAAGTTTAATTAGAAATAAAGACAAAAATAATTATGATTTACTTGTTCCCGAAAATCTTTTATCCTCTAAACATCGTAGAGAATTGAGAATTCTAATTTCTTTCAATTCAAAAAATGAAAATGATATCAATACAGAAATTATCAATAATAATAACATAAAAAACCACGCTCACATTATAGATAAAAGCAAACGTTTTGATAGAGATAAAAATAAACTAATTAAATTAAAACTTTTTCTTTGGCCCAATTATCGATTAGAAGATTTAGCTTGTATAAATCGCTATTGGTTTGATACCAATAATGCTAGTCGGTTTAGTATGGTAAGGATACATATATGTCCACGATTAAAAATTCGGTAAAGTTCCATTTGTCATATATATCCCATAGCATATCTAATCTAGTATATGAAATATATGAAAACAAAGAGAGACGTCCATATACATTGTTTTACATCCCATATTCCATTCTGATATATGGAATTCAATCATGTATCAATTCGATCTAGAAATGAATCAATCCAATTTTTCGTTTTAGATTTTTAGATATAGATATAATTTTTTTTCCTTTGTAAGGGAAGAAATATACCATCTTTTATGTATTTCTAGCCGAATCAAAAAAAAAATTGGATTGATTTTGGAATTCCTAACGAATTGAAGATTATTGTGTATACCAAATTCAAACCAACTGACATTCTTATTTAATATTACATTATTTATTATTACTGATCAATAAAACTATACTTAACAAAGGCGGGAGGAGAGGGATTTCATTTTATGGTAAAAAGTGCATTCATTTCAATTATTTCACAAGAAGACAACAAAGAAAACAAGGGATCCGTTGAATTTCAAATAGTAAGTTTTACTAATAAGATACGAAGACTTACTTCACATTTGGAATTGCATAGAAAAGACTATTTATCTCAAAGAGGTTTACGGAAAATTCTAGGAAAACGCCAACGACTACTATCTTATTTGGCAAAGAAAAATGGAGTACGTTATAAAGAATTAATTAGCCAGTTGAACATTCGGGAATCAAAAACTCGTTAATTTGAAGAGTCTTTTTTTTTTTTATTATTTGATTTATTAGATCTTAAACTTGAATTTTGATGAACTTATTTTCGTTTTCAGTAATTCATGGAAAAATCAATCGAGGAACCCCCTATGAATGTACCAGCTACAAGAAAGGACTTTATGATAGTCAATATGGGGCCCCACCACCCATCAATGCATGGCGTTCTTCGACTCATCCTTAGTCTAGACGGTGAAGATGTTATTGACTGCGAACCAATATTAGGTTATTTACACAGAGGGATGGAAAAAATTGCGGAAAACCGAACAATTATACAATATTTGCCTTATGTAACACGTTGGGATTATTTAGCTACTATGTTTACAGAAGCGATAACCATAAATGGACCGGAACAGTTGGGAAATATTCAAGTACCTAAAAGAGCTAGCTATATCAGAGTAATTATGTTGGAGTTGAGTCGTATAGCTTCTCATCTCTTATGGCTTGGCCCTTTTATGGCAGATATTGGTGGGCAGACCCCTTTCTTCTACATTTTTAGAGAAAGAGAGTTAATATATGATTTATTCGAAGCTGCGACTGGTATGAGAATGATGCATAATTATTTTCGTATCGGAGGAGTAGCAGCTGATCTACCTCATGGCTGGTTAGATAAATGTTTGGATTTCTGCGATTATTTTTTAACAGGAGTTGCTGAATATCAAAAACTTATTACGCGAAATCCTATTTTTTTACAACGAGTTGAAGGAATAGGTATTGTTAGTGCAGAAGAAGCAATAAATTGGGGTTTATCAGGACCAATGCTACGAGCTTCCGGAGTACGATGGGATCTTCGTAAAGTTGATCATTATGAGTGTTATGACGAATTTGATTGGGGAGTCCAGTGGCAAAAGGAAGGGGATTCGCTAGCTCGTTATTTAGTCCGAATTGGTGAAATGACGGAATCCGTAAAAATTATTCAACAGGCTTTGGAAGGGATTCCAGGGGGGCCTTATGAAAATTTAGAAACTCGAAGTTTTGCTAGAGAAAGGAATCGAGAATGGAATGATTTTGAATATCGATTTATTAGTAAAAAAACTTCTCCCGCCTTTGAATTGCCGAAACAAGAACTTTATGTTAGAGTTGAAGCACCAAAAGGAGAGTTGGGAATTTTTCTGATAGGGGATCAAAGTAGTTTTCCTTGGAGATGGAAAATTCGCCCGCCGGGTTTTATCAATTTGCAAATTCTTCCTCAATTAATTAAAAGAATGAAATTGGCTGATATTATGACAATATTAGGTAGCATAGATATTATTATGGGGGAAGTTGATCGTTGAAATGATAATTGATCCAACAACAGTACAAGCTATCAATTCTTTTTCCAGATTGAAATCCTTAAACGAGATCTATGGAATTATATGGATGCTTGTCCCTATTTTGACTCTTGTATTGGGAATCACGATAGGCATACTAGTAATTGTGTGGTTAGAAAGAGAAATTTCTGCAGGGATACAACAACGTATTGGACCTGAATATGCCGGTCCTTTTGGAGTTCTTCAAGCTCTAGCGGATGGAACAAAATTACTTTTCAAAGAAAATCTTTTTCCATCTAGAGGGGATACTCGTTTATTTAGTATCGGACCATCCATAGCAGCCATATCAACTCTATTAAGCTATTCAGTAATTCCTTTTGGCTATCACTTTGTTTTAGCGGATCTAAATATCGGCGTATTTTTATGGATTGCCATTTCAAGTATTGCTCCCATTGGACTTCTTATGTCAGGATATGGATCAAATAATAAATATTCCTTTTTAGGTGGTCTACGAGCTGCCGCTCAATCGATTAGTTATGAAATACCATTAACTCTCTGTGTATTATCCATATCTCTACGTGCGATTCGTTGAAACATAAACTTTTCCCTATCCCCCCCCCTTTTTTTTTTTTTTATTAGGAAAAAGGTAAAATTAATTGAATATATTGAATATATATCCTTATTTTTTTATTCATCATTTGGGTTGATGAACTAAATTAGATAGTTATATGAGTGAAAGAAAACAGCTTCTAAATTTGCAGTAAAAAAAATCGAGACTCATTTCTTATGTACAACAGGAAAGCACAAATAAACATAAGAAGATGAGATCATTTGTCCCAAAATTGGTTGATTAGTCATCCTGGCTTGAAAGCGGGCTCAAAGAATCAACCTTATTGAGTTTTTACTATCATTTATATATATATATATATATTATTGTAATGCTAGTAATGCTACCGAGCAGTTGAGTAAAAATAAAAATGAGTGGATGGTTAGGAACACCAAGATACATAAAAGATTAGTAATAGAATTATCAAAAATAAAAGAATATTAATTGGGGCTTTAAATTAGTAGAAATGATCAGGCAGTACTCCCCACGATTCCGATCCAGAGTATGCTCCTATCCACCAATTAAACAAATGACTATCAGGAACGAAGTAATCTTTTCCTTTTTTTTTTTCAGAAGGAAGAATAGGAACAAAAAAAGAATAGACTTACAATAGAAAAAGAAAAAAAAAGAATCCTTTATTCTTCTTTCTTTCCTATCTCGATATTCATATAAATATAAATTGAATTCGTGTCATAATTCATGAACTAATGGAATGTCTAATTCTTTTTCGTAATCGAAAATGATAGGTTGAAATATTTATTGGTATTTCTACAAGAAGTATTTTATTGAAAGATTTAAGTTATTGCTCAAGAAAGAAAAATTGAAATTCTTAAAAGATGAGATCAATTCAGAAGTACTTTACTTTAGTATTATAACAGACAGAATTACATTGGTCAAATTTTTGAATTGGGGGCATCCGATAGATTTTGATCCTATCTATCCTACAAATAGATCAAGATAAATAATATGATCTGGCCCTTAGATTTATTTATGGCCTTCGAGGAGCCATATGAGGTGAAAATCTCATGTATGGTTCTGTAATAGCGATGGGGACAGTGATGTCATCACCGACTATGATTATCTAACAGTTCGAGTACAGTTGATATAGTTGAGGCACAATCAAAATATGGTTTGGGGGGATGGAATTTGTGGCGTCAACCTATAGGATTTATCATTTTTTTCATTTCTTCCCTAGCAGAATGTGAGAGATTACCTTTTGATTTACCAGAAGCAGAAGAAGAATTAGTAGCAGGTTATCAAACTGAATATTCGGGTATCAAATTTGGTTTATTTTATGTTGCTTCCTATCTAAACTTATTAGTCTCTTCATTATTTGTAGCAGTTCTTTACTTGGGCGGTTGGAATATCTCTATTCCGTACATATCTGTCCCGGAGTTTTTTGATTTTGAAATAAATAAAGTAGGTAGAGTTTTTGGAACAACAATGGGTATTCTTATTACATTGGTTAAAACTTATTTGTTCTTGTTCATTCCTATCACAACAAGATGGACTTTACCTAGACTAAGAATGGACCAACTATTAAATCTTGGATGGAAATTTCTTTTACCTATTTCTCTTGGCAATTTATTATTAACAACCTCTTCCCAACTCTTTTCACTATAAAGTAATTCTTTTGTATATTTATAGTTTGTCTCAAACAAGATAAAGAAACAAATATAAAATTATTCATAGAGATTCACGATATGTTCCCTATGGTAACTGGGTTCATGAATTATGGTCAACAAACCATACGGGCTGCAAGGTACATTGGTCAAAGTTTCATGACTACCTTATCCCACGTAAATCGTTTACCGGTAACTATTCAATATCCTTATGAAAAATTAATCACATCGGAGCGTTTCCGCGGTCGAATCCATTTTGAATTTGATAAATGCATTGCTTGTGAAGTATGTGTTCGTGTATGTCCTATAGATTTACCTGTTGTTGATTGGGAATTGGAAACTAATATTCGAAAGAAACGATTGCTTAATTACAGTATTGATTTCGGAATCTGTATATTTTGTGGCAACTGCGTTGAGTATTGTCCAACTAATTGTTTATCAATGACTGAAGAATATGAACTTTCTACCTATAATCGTCACGAATTGAATTATAACCAAATTGCTTTAGGTCGTTTACCAATGTCAGTAATTGACGATTATACAATTCGAACAATTTTGAATTCACCTCAATCTTTAATCAAAATGGACAAACCCCCTTTGATTAAAGATTGATTGAAGAGTCATTTTTAATCATTAAACAAAGATCTAGGTTTGATCTAAAAGTCTGAAATCTTTTTTTTTCATTTTTCATTTTGTTTGGTCAATAACTACAAAAGCTACAAATCCCAACTAGCGATTGGATTTGATTGATTGGTAAGAATTGCAGCGTAGCTTAATTTAGATTGAAAATCTATTAATATAGTCATAATTCTATCCATAATTATTTCTATTTCGAAATAGAAATTAAAGTATCCATTTTTATTTTTTCGAGAAAGAATGGGATTAGTCTGATATCAGTACTACAGTAATTTTAACCTTTTAGGATTAAATTAACCCATTCTAAATAAGTTTCTCCTGGTCGGGTCAATAAAGTCATGAAAAAAAAGAATTTGATTTTTTTTATCTTTTATTTTACGTACAATGAATTTACCTGGACCAATACATGATTTTCTTTTAGTCTTTCTAGGATTAGGTCTTATATTAGGAGGTCTAGGAGTGGTATTACTTACCAATCCAATTTTTTCTGCCTTTTCATTGGGATTGGTTCTTGTTTGTATATCCTTATTCTATATTTTATCAAACTCTCATTTTGTAGCTGCGGCGCAGCTCCTTATTTATGTGGGAGCTATAAATGTTTTAATTTTATTTGCTGTGATGTTCATGAATGGTTCAGAAGATTACAAAGATTTCAATCTTTGGACTGTTGGGAATGGTCTTACTTCCCTAATTTGTACAAGTCTTTTTGTTTTACTAATTACTATTATTTCAGATACAACATGGTATGGGATTATTTGGACTACAAGAGCAAACCAGATTATAGAGCAAGATTTGGTAAGTAATGGTCAACAAATTGGAATTCATTTAGCAACAGATTTTTTTCTTCCATTTGAATTCATTTCAATAATTCTTTTAGTTGCTTTGATAGGTGCGATTGCCACGGCTCGTCAGTAATAAATCTTTTTAATTGGTAATCGCAATCCAAATCAGACTTTATTCTATGTTATCACATTTATTTGAGGATTATTCATATATAAATTCTTTTATTCGATCTATATTCCAATCTTTTTTTTTTGTTTTGTACTTGTGATATTCTTATTCTAGTCAATCTAATCTGTTGATGTTAAATTGTTGTTCATTGTTCATATTGAAATAAATCGAAATCGCTAAGGAGTGGGGCCATGATGCTCGAACATGTGCTTGGTTTGAGTGCTTATTTATTTTCTATCGGTATCTATGGATTGATCACGAGTCGAAATATGGTTAGAGCCCTTATGTGTCTTGAACTTATACTGAATGCCGTCAATATAAATTTAGTAACATTTTCTGATTTTTTTGATAGTCGCCAATTAAAAGGAAATATTTTTTCAATTTTTATTATATCTATCGCAGCCGCTGAAGCAGCTATCGGGCTGGCTATAGTTTCGTCAATTTATCGTAACAGAAAATCAATCCGTATCAATCAATTGAATTTGTTGAATAAGTAGTATTAATCATATAAAATATTTAGATTCATTAATTTGAATTGATATTTATGATAGATAGCGTATCTGATAATGTTTACGAAAACGTAAGAAATTAAAGTATCTTGGTTCTATCTCATGAGTCGATCCGAAATTGAATAGACAAATTATGATAAATCATTGATTCATCTGGTGTCTAAATATATGATTCATTTCAAAATTTACTAGATCGAAAATTTATGACGTTTTTTTTTTTTTAAAATTATAGCTCCAATGTCACATTCAGTAAAAATCTATGATACATGTATAGGGTGTACTCAATGTGTCCGGGCCTGCCCCACAGATGTATTAGAAATGATACCTTGGGACGGGTGTAAAGCTAAGCAAATTGCTTCTGCTCCAAGAACGGAAGACTGTGTTGGCTGTAAGAGATGCGAATCCGCCTGTCCAACTGATTTCTTGAGTGTTCGAGTTTATCTATGGCATGAAACAACTCGAAGCATGGGTCTAGCTTATTGATATTTTCCAGAAAAAACCACTTGAATACATTTGATTTTTTGTTTACCGACAAAAACCCGTACTAAAAAAATAATAATAAAAAAATAGATTAGGTTTTCGAGTACGGGTTTTTCTTGTCCAAGTGTATCTTGTCTTTACCACGAATTCTTTTCCTTGGTTAACAGTATTAGTAGTTTTACCAATATTCGCGGGTTCCTTGATTTTCGTTTTCCCTCATAGAGGAAATAAGGTAATTAGGTGGTATACTATACTTATATGTGTACTAGAACTCCTTTTAATGACCTATGCATTCTCTTATTATTTCCAATTGGACGATCCCTTAATCCAATTGACGGAGTCTTATCAATGGATTAATTTTTTTGATTTTTACTGGAGATTAGGAATAGATGGACTTTCTATAGGACCTATTTTACTGACCGGATTTATCACCACTTTAGCTACTTTAGCGGCTCGGCCAATTACTCGGGATTCTCGATTATTTCATTTTTTGATGTTAGCAATGTATAGTGGTCAAATAGGATTATTTTCTTCTCAAAATCTTTTACTTTTTTTCATTATGTGGGAGTTAGAATTAATTCCTGTTTATCTACTTCTATCCATGTGGGGGGGAAAGCAACGTCTGTATTCAGCTACAAAATTTATTTTGTATACTGCAGGAAGTTCCGTTTTTTTATTAATGGGAGCTTTAGGTATCGCTTTCTATGCTTCCAATGAACCAACATTCAATTTTGAAACATCAGCTAATCAATCATATCCTGTGACCTTGGAAATACTATTCTATATTGGATTTCTTATTGCTTTTGCTGTCAAATCACCGATTATACCCTTACATACATGGTTACCAGACACCCATGGAGAAGCACATTACAGTACTTGTATGCTTTTAGCTGGAATCTTATTAAAAATGGGAGCATATGGATTGGTTCGAATAAATATGGAATTATTATCCCACGCCCATTCTATATTTTCTTCTTGGTTGATAATAGTAGGCGCAATACAAATAATCTATGCAGCTTCAACATCTTCTGGTCAAAAAAATTTAAAAAAAAGAATAGCCTATTCTTCTGTATCTCATATGGGTTTTACAATTATAGGAATTTGCTCTATAAGCGATATGGGACTCAACGGGGCCATTTTACAAATAATATCTCATGGATTTATTGGCGCTGCGCTTTTTTTCTTGTCAGGAACAAGTTATGATAGAATACGTCTTGTTTATCTTGACGAAATGGGCGGAATGGCTACCCTAATGCCAAAAATATTCATGATGTTCAGTATCTTATCATTAGCTTCTCTTGCATTACCGGGCATGAGCGGCTTTTTTGCAGAATTGGTAGTATTTTTTGGAATAATTACCGCCAAAAAATATTTTTTAATGCCAAAAATACTAATTACTTTTGGAGCGGCAGTTGGAACGATATTGACTCCTATTTATTTATTATCTATGTTACGCCAGATGTTCTATGGATACAAGCTGCTTAATGCCACAAATTCTTATTTTTTTGATTCTGGACCACGGGAATTATTTGTTTCGATTGCTATCCTTCTGCCTGTAATTAGTATTGGTATTTATCCGGATTTCGTTTTCTCATTATCAGTTGACAAGGTCGAAGCTATTCTATCGAATTTTTTTTATAGCTAATTTTTTTTTATAGGTAGTTATTAAAAAAAAAAACGGAATTGTAATCAGATATGTTTAACATTTGCGAGAACCTTTTGAATCACTCAAGTAATGGAGTGATTCAAAAGGTTCTCAACGACTTACCTGAAGCTTCTTATATATATGTTAAACTGGCTTATGGTTATATTTGTTAAACTCGTTCTTGAATTCAATTAGGATATTAATGTAAATGAACCATAACTATGTAGTCCTATTCCTAATAAATTAACCCCAAAATAGCATATCCAAATTATAAGAAAACCGATCGAAGCAACAATTGCCGAATTTAAACCTTCCAAATTCTTATTTGTTCGAGTATGGAAATAAATCGCGAATATGGTCCAAGTAATAAATGCCCAAGTTTCTTTTGGGTCCCAATTCCAATATGATCCCCATGCTTCATTAGCCCAGACTGCTCCTGAAAGAATACCTATGGTTAAAAAAAGAAACCCTATACTAAGAATACGAAAACCCCAATGATCTAATTGTTGAATCAATTGAAACCTGTAATAATTCCTAGAAGAAGTAAAAAAAGTATTTTTAAAAATATTTCGTTTTTCCATCATGTATTGGATCTCATCAACGGGAAATGAATCATTTAATAAATTATTGTTTTTACCAACAATTCTTATGACTTTTCGAAATGTAATTACGAGAAGTGCTGCTGACAATAATGATCCACATAAAAGAGCTGCATAGCCCGATACCATCATACTTACGTGCATTATTAACCACTGGGATTGGAGAGCAGGTACTAAAATTTTCGATTGATTCATATCGGTTAAAAGACCCCAAGTAGCAAAGCCCTGGGTAAAAAAAGTACTTGGTGCGGTTATTGTGCTTAAATAATTCTTATGTTTTTTAAAATATGGAACCATATGAATAATAGAGAAAATCCATGAAAGAAATATTAATGATTCGTATAAATCACTTATTGGTAAATGTCCCGAATAAATCCAACGAGTAATTAGTAATCCTGTTAGGCAGAAAAAAGTGGTTAACATGCCTTTTTCTGACGAATCATAGAGTCCCACAAATTCATTGACTAATAAGGTTAGAAAATGAATTATAATTACAATTGAAACGACCGAAAAAGATATATGAGTTAATATATGTTCTAAAGTCAAAAATATCATAAAAAAAAGGGGGGAATACTTTAATTATCCATAATTTTACATATGGAATTGAATTCATTATAGGATTTATTCTATCCTTTTAATAATTAGATAATTTAATTATGTTATGCCGCCACTCGGACTCGAACCGAGATGCTCTAGCACTGCTTCCTAAGAGCAGCGTGTCTACCGATTTCACCATGGCGGCTTGCTCAAAATTATAATAACCCTTTTTTATTCAATTGGCGAGCTTGAAGGAGTTAATTCAATGGAATATTTTTTTGTTGAAACATTCAAATTAATGAAAATAAAAATGAATTTTTATTGTATTAATCCTTAGAGTTTCGTTAGGTATAAAATTTGTGTTAAGGTTTAGCAACCCCATTAGATATTGATTTATGGACATATAATATAACAAAAAAAGTTTCGAGTTCTGTCCCGGACTTTCAAATTGAAAACTGGAAAATCTTATCTAATTCAATGTATATTCCTTGATAGATCATCCAGATCAAGCATATGATCTAAACCAGATCAGTCAAAATTTACACATTTTTATCTACCTAGTATTTCTTTAAATTGGATTGAAGGCATCAAAGGTTCTATTTTCTATAGTGATTAAAAATAATAATTGTCAAGACAGTTATAAAATAAGTTAAACTTAATTATAAAATAAGTTAAACTTAATTCATTTTTTTTTTTTAATTAAAAATAATAAGATTTTTTTATGGAACATACATATCAATATTTATGGATTCTATCTTTCGTTACACTTCCAGTCCCTATGTTAATAGGAATAGGGCTGCTACTTTTTCCGGTGTCAACAAAAAAACTTCACCGTATATGGGCTTTTCCGAGTGTTTTATTGTTAAGTATAGTTATGGTTTTTTCGACCGATCTGTTTATTCAGCAAATAAATAGCAGTTCCATTTATCAATATGTATGGTCTTGGACCATCAACAATGATTTTTCCTTAGAGTTCGGGTATTTGATTGACCCACTTACTTCTATTTTGTTAATATTAATTACTACGGTTGGAATTTTAGTTCTTGTTTATAGTGACAGTTATATGTCTCATGATCAAGGCTATTTGAGATTTTTTGTTTATATGAGTTTTTTCAATACTTCAATGCTGGGATTAGTTACCAGTTCCAATTTAATACAAATTTATATCTTTTGGGAATTGGTTGGAATGTGCTCTTACCTATTAATAGGCTTTTGGTTCACACGACCTAGTGTGTCCAATGCTTGTCAAAAAGCATTCGTAACTAATCGTGTAGGCGATTTTGGTTTATTATTAGGAATTTTAGGTCTTTATTGGCTAACAGGCAGTTTCGAATTTCAGGATTTGTTTGAAATATTCAATAACTTGATTTCTAATAATGATAATGAGGTTCATTTTTTATTTGTTACTTTGTGCGCTTTCCTATTATTTTCCGGTGCAATTGCTAAATCGGCACAATTCCCTCTTCATGTGTGGTTACCAGATGCCATGGAAGGACCTACCCCTATTTCGGCTCTAATACATGCTGCTACCATGGTAGCAGCGGGAATTTTTCTTGTAGCTCGACTTCTTCCTCTTTTCGTAGTTATACCTTACATAATGAAGCTAATAGCTTTGATAGGTATAATAACAGTACTCTTAGGAGCTACTTTAGCTTTTGCTCAAAAAGATATTAAGAGAGGTTTAGCCTATTCTACAATGTCTCAATTGGGTTATATGATGTTAGCTTTAGGTATGGGCTCCTATCGAGCTGCTTTATTTCATTTGATTACTCATGCTTATTCGAAAGCATTGTTGTTTTTAGGATCTGGATCCATTATTCATTCAATGGAAGGTATTGTCGGCTATTCTCCAGATAAGAGTCAAAATATGGTTCTTATGGGTGGTTTAACAAAACATGTTCCAATTACAAAAATTGCTTTTTTATTAGGAACCCTTTCTCTTTGTGGTATTCCACCTCTCGCCTGTTTTTGGTCTAAAGATGAAATTCTTAATGATAGTTTGTCGTACTCACCTATTTTCGCAATAATAGCTTTTTCTACAGCAGGATTAACTGCATTTTATATGTTTCGGGTTTATTTACTTACTTTTGAGGGGCATTTAAATATTTATTTTCAAAATTATAATGGTAAAAAAAACAGCGCATTCTATTCAATATCTTTATGGGGTAAACAGCGATCAAAAATGCTTAAAAGAAAAATGCGTTTATTACCTTTATTAACAATAAATAATAATGAAAGGGCTTCCTTTTTTTGTTTTTTTTGGAAAAAAATATATCAAACTGGTGGTACTGTAAGAAGGATGACATGTCCTTTTATTACTATTAATCATTTTGGCACTAAAAGAATTTTTTCCTATCCCCAGGAATCGGATAATACTATATTATTTCCGATGCTTGTTTTGGTACTATTTACCTTGTTTATTGGAGCTATAGGAATACCTTTCAATCAATTCAATCAAGAAGAAATGAATTTGGATATATTATCCAAACTTTTAATTC